TATTCGTCTATCAAAAAAAGAAATTAGTTCGGCCAAGACTCTTACACCCCTAATAAAGGATGTTGTATAAAAAGCATCTATATAACCACGGTTAGAGGACCAATTATATACAATATTTATAATTTTGTCCCAAAGAATTCTCTTTTGATCTCTTTTATTAAATGAATTAATTAAATCAAAATTTTTTAATGATGAATAAATAGGTTTATATAAAAAAAAGGCTATAAATATTCCCAAATAAGCTATACTAACCGAAAAAGTTGCATTTATCACAAATTCATACCAATCCACAGAATTCTTCGAATTTGAATCTAAAAGATTTATAGATGGAGTTAACCATTGAGTTAATATATCCAAATCCATTCCTTGCTGATTGAATGGAATTCCTATGAATCCAATGAAGGAAGTAAATAGAATCAATAGAATCAGAGGAAATAACATAGTATTGTCCGATTCATGAGGATATGAAGAATTTTTTTGATTGTCAAAAGAAGTAATAGTAATAAAAGATCGGATCATTTTTATGAAATTTCCATCAATTTGATATAGGTTTTTTGTTTTCGAAAAAAAAGAAACCCTTTCGATATTGTTCATTGTTAATAAGGTTAATAAACCAAAATTTTTTTTAATATTCGTCGTTTTCAATCCTTCTTTACCCCATAGAGATATTGAATAGAAGGAAGTACTTTTTTTTCCACTGTAATTTTTACAATTTATGTTCAAATGCCCTTCAAAAGTAAGTAAATAGATTCGAAACATATAAAATGCAGTTAATCCAGCTGTTAAATAAGCTATTATTGCGAAAATCGGAGAATATAACCAACTATCATTAAGAATTTCATCTTTGGACCAAAAACAAGCAAGAGGCGGAATACCACAAAGAGAAAGTGTACCTATTAAAAAAGCAGTTTTTGTAAATGGCACATGTTTTGTTAACCCCCCCATAAGAACCATATTCTGACTTTTATCTGGAGAATATCCAACAATAGCTTCCATTGAATGAATAACGGATCCGGATCCTAAAAACAATAATGCTTTTGAATAAGCATGAGTAATCAAATGAAATAAAGCAGCTCGATAAGAACCTATACCTAGAGCTAACATCATATAACCCAGTTGAGACATTGTAGAATAAGCTAAACTTCTCTTAATGTCTTTTTGAGCAAGAGCTAAAGTAGCTCCTAATAGTACTGTTATTATACCTATAAAAGATATTCCATTCATTATGTAAGGTATAACTACGAAAAGAGGAAGAAGTCGAGCGACTAGAAAAATTCCCGCTGCTACCATGGTAGCAGCATGTATGAGAGCAGAAATAGGAGTAGGCCCCTCCATAGCATCAGGTAACCATACGTGAAGGGGGAATTGGGCAGATTTAGCAACTGCACCAGCAAATAACAAGAAAGTACATAAAATACAAAATAAAAAATGGATCTCATTATTATTAATTAAGTTATTGAAGATTTCAAACAAATCCCGAAACTCGAAACTGCCTGTTATCCAATAAATACCTAAAATTCCTAATAATAAGCCAAAATCCCCTACACGATTAGTCACAAAGGCTTTTTGACAAGCATTTGCAGCAATAGGTCGTGTGAACCAAAACCCTATTAATAGATACGAACACATTCCAACTAATTCCCAAAAAATATAAATTTGTATCAAATTCGAACTAGTAACTAATCCCAACATGGAAGTATTGAAAAAACTCATATAAGCAAAAAATCTCAAATATCCCTGATCATGAGACATATAATTATCACTATAAATAAGAACCAGAATTGCAACAGTAGTAATTAACATTGACATAATAGAGGTAAGTGGATCAATCAAGTAGCCAAATTCTAAAGAAAAATCATTATTAATAGTCCAAGACCATACATATTGATAAATAGAATTGCTATTTATTTGCTGAATAGACAGCTTCATCGAAAAAATCATAACTATACTTAACAACAAAATACTAGAAAAAGCCCATATACGTCGAAGATTTTTTGTTGTCGTCGGAAAAAGGAGAAGTCCCACTCCTATTAACAAAGGAACTGGAAGTGGAATGAAGGATATGATCCATGCATATTGGTATATATGTTCCATAATAGAATATACAAATTTTTTATTGAAATTTGATTTTTTGTTTACGATTCGCCGGTTCTTGCCTCTTTTGAAAGAAGTCAATAAAAAAAAAATAAAGTTTTTACATAACTTAAAAGATAATTTTTGAATTTCCTATTCTATATTAAATAAAATTATTAATAATTTTATTTTTATATTATTGAAATTCTTGAATTGAGTATTTTTTATTTTAATATTCAAATCAAGAAGTTAGAATTGGTCAAATAATCAATTTGTTAGTGAAAGTGAATACTTAGTTATTAATTAAATGTAATAGGAATAGGAACCGGTTATTTTAATAAGTTTAGTCAGTAATTTATTCAGAATTATTAACGAGTTTTACTTCAAATTATTTGATTGTCTTCCATTCCAAACGAAAAACAAAAACATCGAAAAATAGAAAAAAAAAAATTCAAGTTTTTGAATTAAGATTAGTTAAGGATTCGAAAATTTTTCGATGTGGCTTAATATGCACATGTAAATTAAATGCAACACAGCAAAAATATACAAAATATATAGAGATATAAGTCGAAATTTTGATTAATATTAGTTATTAAATTGTTATTAAATTGATGAATCAATTTTGCATGAATTATTTTGAATTCAAAATATTCGACTCCATAGAAAATTTTGTTTCTCCTAATTGAATATTATTGAATAATTGAATATTTTAGGTAATTAATATATATATTTCATATATTTTTAGTTATATTATCTTTTTCTATTTTTAAAAATATCATCAAGAGGGTATCGTCTAGAATCTAAATACATAGATAATGAATAGGAAACAAAGATTTGTTTGACCAATAGATGTCTTTCACATCCAACTACAACAATGAGTAATCAATTTTAAATGGCAGTTCCAAAAAAACGTACTTCTATCACCAAAAAGCGTATTCGTAAAAATATTTGGAAAAAAAAGGGATATTGGGCAGCGTTAAAAGCTTTTTCATTAGCAAAATCTCTTTCGACCGGGAATTCAAACAGTTTTTTTGTACTAAAAATTAATAATTTTTAGTAAATAACAAAAAATTATTAATTAAACCTTAGAATAATAGGAATCGGCCTAACTCAAAAAAATGTTATAACAAATTCAAAATTTTTTTTTTTTCACTTAGAGTCTAAAATATGGAATTAAAATATGGAATTAATGTTTTGAACTGTATAAAATTTTAAAATTGGATCCTTTTTTTTTTTTTTTTTCTTATGTTATTTAGAATAAAAACTATTTTGTCGTCTGTTAAATTTTTCTTTTTTTTTTAAAAAAAAAAAATAGAACATCACCTTTCTTTTTTTTTTTAGTCTATTTTTTTATTTCTAAGATGGGGATTTTTTCCCCATCAATGTATTTGTTTTGTCACAACACAATAAAATAAAAAAAAAAATTCTACCTAAAAATTGTATATCTGTAAAAAAGGGCAAATAGGAAATAGTTAGTTTAAAACTTTAACTCTTGAAATCAGTATTTCTCGGAATTGCTATATACATACCCGCCCCCTTCAAATCAATCGAAAAACCTTTACTTAATATTTAATTGAATATTATGCACGAAGAATTTTTTTTCTGTTTTGCAAGTATGTTTTAATATAGATCAAAACTTTTTTTCTATGACATATCTGGTTCAATACTTAATTGGTTTGTTGAAACGTAAGATAACTTATAAACACAAGAAAAATCCTAACGATTAATTTTGTTTGGATAGAAAACGAGCCATTTACATAAAAGAAAAACCTCCGAAGCCTCCCCGAAATTGGAATCAAAAAAATCCTATTTTTCTGGATTGAAAAAATCAATGTATTTGTTATTAAAAATTTTGGAAATCAGCTAAATAATTCATTTTTTATTACCAAAAATGAAAAAGAACTTGATTGAGGTTTAGTTCGGGATGAAATATAGAATATTCTAGTTACAAGAGTTCCATTTCACATTTCAAGAAAACATAAACTACATGAAAGTCCATTGACAAATTAAAGCAGTACCATAAAATTAACTTCAAATAAGTAGTATATATTATTATGAAAATAAAATGTTTCAATTTCGATTTTTTTATTCATCAATTTGAATTGCACGTTTCGAAAAAAAAAAATATTGCATTGAATTAACTCTTTCAATCTCGACGATTGACTAAAAATTAGCTATTATGATTTCAAAGAAGCCGCTATGGTGAAATTGGTAGACACGCTGCTCTTAGGAAGCAGTGCGAGAGCATCTCGGTTCGAGTCCGAGTGGCGGCATGGCATCGTACAAATTATCAAAAGGATTCAATAGTTCTATAATGAATAATGAAATGAATTGAATTTATGATTTCCATTTCCTAATTTGTAATTGAAGGATTTCTTTTTTTTTCTATTTTTTTTTTTATGATATTTTCGACTTTAGAGCATATTTTAACTCATATTTCCTTTTCAATGGTTTCCATTGTAATTACACTGCATTTCATAACTTTATTAGTCAATGAGATAGTAGGACTATATAATTCATTTGAAAAAGGCATGATAATTACTTTTTTCTGTATAACAGGATTATTAGTTACTCGTTGGATTTATTGGAAACATTTCCCATTAAGTGATCTATATGAATCATTAATCTTCCTTTCCTGGAGTTTCTATATTATTCATATGATTCTTTATGTTAAAAAACAGAAAAATAATCTAAGTGCAATAACCGCGCCAAGTGCTATTTTTACCCAAGGGTTTGCTACTTCGGGCCTCTTAACGGAAATGCATCAATCCGCAATATTAGTACCCGCCCTCCAATCTCAGTGGTTAATGATGCATGTAAGTATGATGGTCTTGGGTTATGCATCTCTTTTATGCGGATCATTATTATCAATAGCACTTTTAATCGTTACATTTCAAAAAGATATAATAAGTATTTTTTATAAAAGAAAACATTTATTAAATGAGTCATTTTTCTTCGGTGAGATTCAATACATGAATCAAAAAGGCAATATTTTACAAAGCGCTTCTCCCCTTTCGATTCGAAATTATTACAGGTCTCAGTTGATTGAACAACTGGATCATTGGAGTTATCGTGTTATTAGTCTAGGATTTCTCTTTTTAACCATAGGTATTCTTTCAGGAGCAGTATGGGCCAATGAGGCATGGGGATCATATTGGAATTGGGACCCAAAGGAAACTTGGGCATTTATTACTTGGACCATATTTGCTATTTATTTACATATTCGAACAAATAAAAATTTGCGGAGTGCCAATTCTGCAATTGTGGCTTTTATAGGCTTTCTTATAATTTGGATATGTTATTTTGGGGTCAATCTATTAGGAATAGGGCTACATAGTTATGGTTCATTTACATTAACACTTAATTAAATTGAGAAAAGGGTCTTACCAATCTAAACATAGGACAAGGTAGAAACAAGTTTCTTATAAACAGGTGAGAACCATTTTAATAAAGTTTTAAATGGTTCTCACAAACGTCAAACATGACTGTTCAGTATTTCTTCTTCTTTACGTAAAGTAAAGAAGAAGAAATACTTCTTTTTTTATTTAATGAAATCAAAAGAAACCTATCTATAAAAAAAATTGGATAGAATAGCTTCCACCCTCTCGACTGATAGTGAGAGAACGAAATCTGGGTAAATGCCAATGCCTATCACTGGTAGAAAGATAGAAGTCGAAACAAATAACTCGCGCGGCCCAGAATCAAAAAAAGAAGAGTTTGGAATATTAAATAACTTATATCCATAGAACATTTGGCGTAACATAGATAATGAATAAATAGGAGTTAATATCATTCCAATTGCCATTCCAAAAGTCATTAGTATTTTGGGTAGTAACAGATATTTTTGGCTGGTAATTATTCCACAAAATACTATTAATTCCGCAATGAAACCACTCATGCCCGGTAACGCAAGGGATGCCAGTGAAAAGCTACTGAAAAGTGTGAATATTTTTGGCATTGGAATAGCTATTCCGCCCATTTCGTCGAGATAAACAAGACGTATTCTATCGTAACTAGTTCCCGCTAAGAAAAAAAGTGCAGCACCAATAAATCCATGAGAGATTATTTGTAAAATGGCTCCATTAAGTCCCGTATCAGTTATCGAACTAAGTCCTATAATTATGAAACCCATGTGAGATACAGAGGAATAGGCTATTCTTTTTTTTAAATTACGTTGTCCGAGAGATGTTGAAGCTGCATAGATTATTTGTATTGTGCCTATTATAATCAACCAAGGAGAAAATATAGAATGAGCATGGGGTAATAATTCCATATTGATCCGAACCAATCCATATGCTCCCATTTTTAATAAGATTCCAGCTAAAAGCATACAAGTACTGTAATGTGCTTCTCCATGGGTATCCGGTAACCATGTATGTAAAGGGATAATCGGTAATTTGACAGCAAAAGCAATAAAAAATCCAATATAGAATATTATTTCTAATGCCAGAGGATACGATTGATTAACTAATGTTTCAAAATTTAATGTTGGTTCATTGGAACCATATAAACCGACACCCAGAGCTCCCATTAATAGGAAAATGGAACCCCCTGCAGTATACAAAATAAACTTAGTAGCTGAGTAGAGACGTTTCTTTCCTCCCCACATAGATAAAAGTAAATAAACAGGAATTAATTCTAATTCCCACATTATGAAAAAAAGTAAAAGGTCTCGGGATGAAAATGATCCTATTTGGCCACTGTACATTGCTAACATCAGGAAATGGAATAATCGAGAATCTCGAGTAACTGGCCAAGCCGCCAAAGTAGCTAACGTAGTGATGAATCCCGTGAGTAAAATGGGTCCTATTGAAAGTCCATCTATTCCTAATCTCCAGTGAAAATCAAAAAAGTTGATCCATTTATAATCTTCTGCCAATTGGATTAATGGATCGTCCGGTTGAAAATGATAACAGAATGCGTAGGTTGTTAGAAGGAGTTCTAGTATTGAAATACATATAGTATACCACCTAATAGCCTTATTTCCTCTATGAGGAAGAAAGAAAATTAAAGAACCTGCAAATATGGGCAAAACTACAATTGTAGTTAACCAAGGAAAATAATTCATGGTAAAAACAAGATACACTTGAGCCAAAAAAACCCGTACCCGAAATATATTTTATTTCGGGTACGGGTTTTTTTCGGTAAAAAAAATCCAATATAGAATAGAATGGATTCAAGTGGAGTTTTCTGAAACGTATCAATAAGCTAGACCCATACTGCGAGTTGTTTCAGACCCTAAATAAACTCGAACACTTAAAAAATCGGTTGGACAGGCGGATTCACATCTCTTACAACCGACACAGTCCTCTGTTCTTGGAGCAGAAGCTATTTGTTTAGCCTTACATCCATCCCAAGGTATCATTTCTAATACATCTGTGGGGCAAGCTCGTACACATTGAGTACACCCTATACATGTATCATAAATCTTTACTGAATGTGACATTGAATCTATAATTTTTTTAACTTCATTAATTTTCGATCTAGTTCTAGTAAAGTAAATGAACCACATATTCAAATACCAGACGAATCAATGATTTACCAGAATTTTTGAATCAATCTACTTCTGGGTTGGATCGGCTTATTAGAAAGTAAATAAAAAAAGAGGTCCAAAATACTTTGATTTATTCCATTTTTGAAAGTATGATTATACCTTAAGATGCCATACTTAGTAATCTAATTTGAATTGATGACTATTAAAATTTCAATTTCTATAATTCGAATATAATAGAAAAAAAAAAAAGACTACTTATTCAATAAATTCGATTGATTAATACGAGTTGATTTTCTGTTACGATAAATTGAGGAAACAATAGCCGGTCCAATAGCTGCTTCAGCGGCTGCAATAGCTATAACAAAAATTGAGAAAATGTTTCCTTTTAATTGGCGACTATCAAAAAAATCAGAAAATGTTACAAAATTTAGATTAACTGCATTCAATAGAAGTTCAAGACACATAAGAGCCCGAACCAAATTTCGGCTCGTGACTAATCCGTAGATTCCAATAGAAAATAAATAGGCACTCAAAACAAGTACATGTTCGAGCATCATTGACCAACTCCTTATCAATCTCGATTCATTTCAATATGAACAACAATTAAACCGATTTGATTGACTATAATATAACAAGTTCGAATAGAGGAAATAAAAAAAAAAAATAGGTTGTTAATAAATAGAATTAAAAGTATTTCCGTTTTCTGCATCAATTCAAATTAAATTGAATGGAAATGAATACGATCAAATTTCATTTTATTTGGATTACTAATTTTAAAAATTCATTATTGACTTATTGGCGAGCCACAGAAATTGCACCTATTAAAGCAACTAAAAGAATTATTGAAATAAGTTCAAATGGAAGAAAAAAATCTGTTGATAAATGAATTCCAATTTGTTGACTAGTATTTATCAAATCTTGTTCTAGAATCTGGTTTGATCTTGTAGTCCAAATAATCCCATACCATGACGTATTTAGAATAGTAATAATTAATGAAATAAAAAGACTTGTACAAACCAACGAAGTAGCCCCGTCTCCAACAGTCCAAAGATGAAAATCTTTGACAGATTCTGGCCCACTTATGAACATTACAGCAAATATTATTAAAACATTGATAGCTCCCACATAAATAAGGAGTTGTGCAGAAGCTACAAAATGAGAGTTTGCTAGAATATATAATAAAGATATACAAACAAGAACGAATCCCAGTGAAAAGGCGGAAAAAATGGGATTGGTAAATAATACCACTCCGAGACCCCCTAATATAAGACCTGACCCCAGAAAGACTAAAAGAAAATCATGTATTGGTCCAGGTAAATCCATTATATGTAATATAAGAGATAAAAATCGGAATTTTTCATGATCTTATTGACTTGAACAGGAAAAAAGAAGTTGATGCGTTCCTAATTACTAATTAAATGAAATCCTAATTGAATATATATATTAAAGTTATTGGGCCCATCGCATTCTTTTTTATCGGAAAGAGTAGTTCGAAACTAAAACTATTTGAAATCATTACAGTCAACAGATTTTCAATACAAATTCCGTTTTTATTTTTATCAATCAATGGAATAGTGAATAGAATAGTTGGGATTTGTAATTATTGACCAAGAAAAAAAAAAAAAATAAACTTTTTGAATTAAAAATTTAATAAAAGAACCCGAGTAATTTCTTCCATCACCAGATTTCTCATTTGTTACCAGATTTCTCTTTTGTTTGAGGCGAATTCAAAATTGTTCGAATTGTGTAATCATCCGTTATTGATATTGGTAAACGACCTAGAGCAATTTGATTATAATTTAATTCGTGACGATCATAAGTAGAAAGCTCATATTCTTCAGTCATTGATAAACAATTTGTTGGGCAATACTCAACACAATTACCACAAAATATACAGATTCCGAAATCAATGCTATAATTAAATAATCGTTTCTTTCGAATATCAGTTTCCAATTTCCAATCAACAACAGGCAGATCTATAGGACATACACGAACACATACTTCACAAGCAATGCATTTATCAAATTCAAAGTGAATCCGACCACGAAAACGCTCCGATGTGAGCAATTTTTCATAAGGGTATTGAATAGTTACAGGTAAACGGTTGGCATGAGATAGGGTAATCATAAAACTTTGACCAATGTACCTTGCCGCCCGTACTGTTTGTTGACCATAATTGATGAACCCAGTTACCATAGGGAACATATAGTAAAAATCAATAATAAATTGGATTTTGTTTATTTCTCTTGTTTGATACAAGTTGTGAATTGAATTTGAATATAGTGAATCTAAAATATTCTATATATATATATTTCAAATTTATAATGAAAGGAGTTGGAAAGAAGTTGTTAATAATAGATTACCTAAAGAAATAGGTAAAAGAAATTTCCATCCAAGATTTAATAATTGATCCATTCTCAGTCTAGGCAAAGTCCATCTTGTTGTGATAGGAATGAACAAGAACAAAAAAGTTTTCGATAATGTAATGAAAATACCAATTGTTGTTCCAAAGACTCCATCTGCTTTATTTATTTCAAAAAACTCAGGAATGAATATATCTGGAATCGAGAGATTCCAACCACCCAAGTAAAGAACTGTTACAAATAGTGAAGAGACCAGTAGATTTAAATAGGAAGCAACATAAAATAAACCAAATTTTATACCTGAATATTCGGTTTGATACCCTGCTACTAATTCTTCTTCTGCTTCTGGTAAATCAAAAGGCAATCTTTCGCATTCTGCTAGAGAACAAATTATAAAAACAATAAACCCTATAGGTTGCCGCCACAAATTCCATCCCCAAAAACCGTATTTTGACTGGGCCTCAACTATATCAACTGTACTTGAACTGTTAGATAATCATAGTCGATGATAAGATAACTCTTATCATCGCTATTACAGAACCGTACATGAGATTTTCACCTCATACGGCTCCTCGAGAGCCATAAATAAATTTCGTTACTGATTCGATATTTTTTAATCTTGATATGCTTGTAGGATAGATAAAGTTAAAATCAATCGAAAGTTCCTGAATTAGACCAATGGAATTCTGTCTGCTATACTATAAAAAAGTGCTTCGGAATTGATCTTATCCTTTACTTGAAGTTTAATAATTTCAATTTTCTTATTGAGTAATAACTTAGATCCTTCAATAAAATACTCTTTTTACCAATATCAAGAAATAGTTCACTTTTTTTTTTTTTCGATTCCGAAAAAGAATTAAACATTCATTCATTATTTATGACATGACAAAAATTGCATTTCCATGAATATGGATATCAGATAAAAAAGATTTTTTTTTTGCAATTCCATACTTTCTTTTCGTTCCTCTTATTTTTTTTTTTATTTAGGTTTCAAATAAAACAAAGTAAAGGATTACTTCGTTCCTGATAGTTATTCATATAATCGATGGATAGGAGCATACTCTGGATCGGAATTGCATTTTTGGGAGTACTACTTGATCATTTCTACAAAGTTAAAGTCCCAATTAGTATTTCTTTTATGTATAAATGTCTCTTCGGATAACTTACATAATCTCTATGACGAATCCTTTTTGTACTTTGGTGTTCCTAATCATCCACTCATTTGTTCTCAATCTCTATGGTAATTCATGTACGGGAATACATAGAAAAAAAAAGTAAAAACTCCATAGAGTTGCTCTTTTGAACCCGCTTCAAGACATGATGACTAATTAACCAATCTTGGGGTAAAGAGTCTTGACTGCTTATGTTTATTTTCGTTTAACCCTTGTACATAGGAAATGAGATTCCAATTTTTTACTGCAAATTTCGAAGCTGTTTTCTTTCACTCATCTAACTATCTAGTTTAGTTTATCAACCCAGGCAGTGAATAAAAAAAGAAAGATATAATATATCTTAAGATATATCTATTTAATACGTTTAATTTTTATTCTTAGAAACCTGAAAAGAAAAGGAAATGGAAAAGGAAATGGAAGAAGACTTATGTTTCAACGAATCACACGTAGAGATATTGATAACACACATAGAGTTAATGGGATTTCATAACTAATTGATTGGGCAGCAGCCCGTAGACCACCTAAAAAGGAATATTTATTATTTGATCCATATCCTGACATAAGAAGTCCAATTGGAGCAATACTTGAAATGGCAATCCATAAAAAAACACCAATACTGAGATCGGCTAGAACAAGGCGATAGCCAAAAGGAATTACTGAATAACTTAGTAGAATTGATATGACTGCTAGAGAGGGGCCGATACTAAATAAACGCGTATCCCCTCTAGATGGAAGAAGGTTCTCTTTAAAAAGTAGTTTTATCCCGTCTGCTAGAGCTTGAAGAATTCCCAAAGGGCCGGCGTATTCAGGTCCAATACGTTGTTGTATACCCGCGGATATTTCTCTTTCTAACCACACAATTACTAGTACACCTATTGTGATTCCCAATATGAGAATCAAAATAGGGACAAGCATCAATATAGTCTCATAAACCTCTTTTAAGGATTCTAATCTGGAAAAAGACTTGATAGCTTGTACTTCGGTTGTATCAATTATCATTTCAACGATCAACTTCTCCCATAATAATATCTATGCTACCTAGTATCGTCATAATATCCGCCAATTTCATTTTTTTAACTAACTGAGGAAGAATTTGCAAATTGATAAAACCCGGGGAGCGAATTTTCCATCTCCAAGGAAAAACACTCTGATCTCCTATCAAAAATATTCCCAATTCCCCCTTTGGAGCTTCGACTCTCGCATAAAGTTCTTGTTTCGACAATTCAAAAGCAGGAGATGGCTTTTTACTAATGAATCGATATTCAAAATCATTCCATTCAGGATATTTTATTCTATTAAAGCGTCGGATTTCTAAGTTCTCATAGGGACCTCCTGGAATTCCTTCTAGAGCTTGTTGAATAATTTTGATGGATTCCGCCATTTCGCCGATTCGTATTAAATAACGAGCTAATGAATCTCCTTCTTTTTGCCATTGGATTTCCCAATCAAATTCGTCGTAACACTCATAATGATCAACTTTACGAAGATCCCATTGTATTCCGGAAGCTCGTAGCATTGGTCCTGATAAACCCCAATTTATTGCCTCTTCTCCACCAATAATGCCCACTCCCTCAACTCGTTCTAAAAAAATAGGATTTCGCGTAATAAGTTTTTGGTATTCAGCAATCCCTGTTAAAAAATAATCACAAAAATCTAAACATTTATCTATCCATCCATAAGGTAAATCGGCAGCTACTCCACCGATACGAAAATAATTATGCATCATTCGCATACCGGTGGCAGCTTCGAATAAATCATATATCAATTCTCTTTCTCTCAAAATATAGAAGAAGGGAGTCTGCGCGCCTATATCTGCCATAAAAGGACCGAGCCATAACAAATGAGAAGCTATACGACTTAATTCCAGCATAATCACTCTTATATAACTAGCCCTCTTAGGCACTTGAATATTTCCTAATTGTTCTGGTCCATTTACCGTTATTGCTTCGGTGAACATAGTGGCTAAATAATCCCAACGTGTTACATAAGGGAGATATTGTATAATTGTTCGGTTTTCCGCAATTTTTTCCATCCCTCGGTGTAAATAACCCAATATTGGTTCACAGTCAATAACATCTTCACCATCTAAAGTAATGATGAGTCGGAGAACGCCATGCATGGATGGATGGTGAGGACCCATATTGACTATCATGAGATCTTTTCTTGTAGTTGGTACAGTCATAGGTTTTTCCCCGATTCATTATTCATTTTTCCATGAATTGCTGAAAACAAAAATAAGTTCATCAAAATTCAAGATCTAATAAATCAAATAATTCAAAACGACTCTTCAAATTAACGTGTTTTTAGTTTTCGAATGTTCAATTGACCGATTAATTCTTTATAGCGTACTCCATCTTTTTTGGACAAATAAGCCAGTAGTCGTTGCCGTTTTCCTAGAATTTTTCGTAGACCTCTCTGAGATGAATAGTCTTTTTTGTGCAATTCCAAATGTGAAGTAAGTCTTCGTATCTTATTGGTAAAACAGAATACTTGAAATTCAACAGACCCCCTATTTTCTTCTTTTTCTTCATGCGAAATAACGGATATGAATGATTTTTTTGTCATAAATTTGAAACCTTCCTTTTTTTATCAAATATGGAATTTTGCCGATCAGTAATAATAATGCCAGCTATTTTAATCTGGTATACATAATAATCTGAATTTCCTTATTGATTCGTTTTATCAAAAAAAAAAAATAAATAAAGAAAATTCTGGTGATTCATTTATGGATCTAATTGATACGTTATCGAATTAGTATCATGTATCGAAATTGGATGTAAGACAAGGCATGTGCGCATCTATTTATCTACCAGATGATAAGGAATATATAAGATAAATGTATCATAAATGAGTTTTTAATCGTGGATACATATGTATTCTTAATATACTAAAACGACTACCGTTATTAGTATCGAACCAATAACGATTCATACAAGCTAAATCTTCTAATCGATAATTGGGCCAAAGAAATAATTTTAATTTTCTAAGTTTATTTTTATCTCGATCAAGATCTTTGCTTTCATCAAAAAATTGACTACAGTTTTTTACCCGATTCCCATTGCAAAATACTGGGTTTTTATCCACACCTTTATTATTTCTTGAGTTGAAACAAATTAGAATTCTCAATTCTCGACGCCGCCTAGGCGATAAAATATTTTCAGGAACAAGCAAATCACAATAGTTTTTGTCTCTATTTTCCGTCATCTTTTCATGACGTGGAACCGATTCATTCAAATTCTTCATAGCAACATTGTCGTTGTATCTTTTTTGATTATTTTGGTGTTTACTTTTATGAACCAATGAAATACCTATGGTTTGATACAGAAGAAATTGCCCATCACCCTTTATAGACAGGCGAATTGGTTCAATGATCAATATTCCCTTTTTTATCAATTCTGTAAGAGGTAAATCTTTCTGAATCAGCATTATATCCAGACTCATTTCTTTCCTTTCAATAGAGGATATAGTAATTTCTCTTAGATTTATTAACCTAAGCAGAAGACAATATACTTTGACATTATTGATCAGTTTTTGATTCAAAGAATCATCCCACCTCAATTGAAAAAGCAAATATCTTTTCAGGAAGAAATCAAGTTCTGCTTCTGTACTACTCTTGGATTGTTTTTTCTTTCTACGTTTTTTTCTATCTGATGCTATATAATCTTCTTGAATATCTTTGTGTTGGCTTGAGAGAACAGATTCAGAGTTCTCTTGGACATTTAATCTCCGATCTCCTTGACCTACGAGTTCTTTTTCGTCTTGATTTTGATTCTCTAATTCAAAAGATTTTTTTTCTTTTGATAGTATAAAAGAATTCTTTTTTTTCTTTTTATTGATGTTTTTATTTTCACTAAAATTTTCACTTAGATTCAAATTTGAAAAAAGCAAATTAATTGGTATAGCCCAGGGTTTTATTTTATATGCATTATAAAGTAAGACAAATTCTGGGAAGAACCAAGATTCCAGATTCGATATGGGACGACTAAGTATTTCTTCATTCATTCCCATCCAATCAAAAAGGTTTTTCTTTTGATGGGATCGGTTAATTTCTTGATAAATCTTGCGAGAAAAAATATCTTTCTTATCAATTTTATCAACAATTTGATAATTCTTAGGTTCAGTCTTAGTATTTTTATTACTGCTAGTACTGATATCGATCCAGGCTCCAATATTCACTTTCTTTCTAAGACAAAAATGGATAATTTTCCAATCAAAATATTTTCGATCGGTATTTTTCTCTATATCCATAATATTATTTATTCCTAAATAATTACTGATAGGGATACTCCACCACATATCAATTAATTTGTCTTTATGTATGTTGTAATTATAAGTATAAGAAAATTCTTGGTTTTTATTTACTTGGAATGGTGCCCCATAACTATTTTTATATGAATCCTTCTTATCCTCATAATAAATAAATTTATATGATAAAACATCATATCTATAGTTTTTTTTAAAATTATCTTTTTCATCTGGTAATAACAATAAATGGGCTTCAGAATTATTTCCATTTTTGTAATTGGAATTAATTAATTGTTCTTTTTCATATGAATTCCATTTTTTTTTTTTTAAATTTTTATTTTGACCCCGACAATATTCATTGATTCTATTTCGCCATTTTTGTGGTACTAATCGAGACCATTTTATCTGAGATAAATCGTAGTGATAATTACTTTTTAACCAGTTTTTCCATTGATTCATTCCAGAATTTGGAAGTTTCTTAGTCCTTAGTTCCGAATGAGTTATTCCTTGTGTTCCAAAATAATCTTTTATTTCATTCTTAAGAAATAAAGATATTCCATCATATTGAAAGACAGATCTTAACTTATATAAATTAATAAGTTGGGCTTGTGATAATTTGTAAAATACATAGGCTTGTGACAAAAAAGATAAATCAGAATGACTCTTCGAATTCTTATTAATATTACTACTAAACCGCAAAAGTGCTTTTTTTACAGTTGAAATAAACTTAATTTTCTTTTTATTTCTTGTATCAATCCTTTCTTGATTTGTTTCATTATTGTAAATAGATTTATCAAATTTTTTTTTTGTTGATCCAAGAAAAAGTTGTGTATAAATTCTGGAAATATTTAATATATATAGAAATAAATCTATGTATATCTTTTCGCTAATTTCTTTTATAAAAGAAATTGATTTACGGATTAATCGAACATTTCTTCTTTTTAATATTTGACCAATATTTTTTGGCGATTCTAATCTTTTATTAACACCATAATGTGTTTTGTTAGGACTAATATTTACAGTTACTGATTCTTTTTTCTTGTCTTTTAAAATTTTATCTATTTGATTTCTGATTGTCCCTGTTCGATTAGCCAGATCTTTCATTCTTTTTTCTGTCACTGAATAATTTGTCAAATTCATGAATTGGGCTTCAATGGATGATTCATTAATCATCTGATTATTAATTCTAAAATCGTTTTCTTTTTTTATTTCACTCGATTCTTCTCTTAATCCAAATACGAAAATTGGATTTACTATTGAAAGTTTTTTTATTATTTTTTTTAAAAATAGAAGGGTTTGGATAATCCATTTTTTTGTTTCATTTGGTACCTTTAGAAACAATTTTATTTTTTCTTTTATAATTCTTAGAACCCAAAAACTGTTCTTTCGAAATTTGCTAATTTGTTTGTTGAGTTCGTTAAAAATAGGTTTAAAAAAGGAAAGTCGTTTTCGAGGAGAACCAAAAGGAAGTTTGGTTTCCATTCCCCAAACTGTTAAAAAACAAAAATCATCTTTTTGTTTTTCATTTTGTTCTTTCTTTTTCGTTTGATCTCGATGAGAAGGTCGTATCCTAGATCTGGGCCAAGGTTTTAGACAGAAAGGAAATAATATCTTTATCTGAATACCATCTGTTAACCAGTTTTTAGGAAATTCTGTTTCGGATAATTGAACACCGTTATAGGTACATTTAACATGCATTTCTCTATTCCACTGTTTAAAATCTTCCGACCACTCGGGAAGTTGCAATAATAATAGGCGGCTCATATTTTTTGCTATTATTAATAAAGGTAATATAATATATTTTCTAAGAATTGATTGGGTTACTAGCATCAAACCCCTTATTCCTTGAGCAAACGGAATGATATCCCAGGTTTCAGCTATTTCTATTCGTACTTGTTCTTTTCTTTTTTCTTTGTATCTTTCGAACTCTTTTTGTTTATCCTTTTCCTTTATTTCTTCTTCTGTATAATCAGAAATTTGAAATTCTGGGGTTTTTCCCAAAGAACTTATAAAAATTCGTTTAATTAGTTCGGAAAGATTAACCGAAAAAAAAGAGGATTTATCTATTCTGTCTAAAAAAAGTGGGGAATGTATATTTGCTTGAAACAAATTCCAAATAACCATTTTACGTCTTTGAACACGCATGGAACCCT